GGAGCTATCAACCACTCGGCCACCTCTCCGAAAGACAATTTTTATTTTACTTTTACTGAATAGAACACGGCTATATGAGTTAGTTGATACCATTACTATGTATAGAAAGAGATTAGGTGTGAATCGATAGGTTATAGGTCAATTTATCTGTATATCCATAGAAAATAGATAGATGTATAATCCAGCACTCCCGTTTTTGAAGTAAAAAAAAGTACTCTCGACGCCATGTCCGAGTAAAAGTGGTAAGGGGTTGGAAATACGTCATATAGAATCAATGGATTCATGGTAAAATCCCCCTATGATGCATTCTATTCAACTTTTTTGGCTGATAGAGGGATCAAATGGTATAGTTCTTTTTTTTGTTGGTAGCTTGGAGGATTAGAAACATGACTATTGCTTTCCAATTGGCTGTTTTTGCATTAATTGCTACTTCATCAATCTTACTGATTAGTGTACCCGTTGTATTTGCTTCTCCGGGTGGTTGGTCGAGTAACAAAAATGTCGTATTGTCTGGTACATCGGTGTGGATTGGATTAGTCTTTCTGGTGGGTATCCTTAATTCTCTCATCTCTTAAATCTATTCGTTCCAAATCAAACAATGAAATGACCCCTCCCCCTCCCGCGAATACGAATTTTTCGGGTTGTGAGACACATTAAAATTCACTATAAGTCTCCAAAATGCAAATAACAAATAAAGAAAACACAAAAAAAATTCGTGGGAGGGGTCAAACTTCTGGAACTTGAATGAAAAATAAACAATTAAATTAGATTATTTCAAATTCTATTATTCGAAAGAAAAATAATATTCAAAAATAATAATAATCAAAATTAGAGAATTCAAATCGATTTACTAGACTTCTAATAAAGATAATCGAATTATCTAATTATTAATAGAATAATTAATAGATAATAGAAAGAAAATATTGAAAACTATTCAATAATAAATTTATATTAATATTGACAATTTCAATATATTGACAATTTCAATATTTACTTGGCTTTCATTTAAATTGTTTTTAATTGGTTTGGTAGTGGAATTTGATGGGAATTACCCTGAAGAGAGTATCTGGACTAACTCGAGATAAAGATTTTCCAGACATTTCAAGGAAAAATGCGGATATAGTCGAATGGTAAAATTTCTCTTTGCCAAGGAGAAGACGCGGGTTCGATTCCCGCTATCCGCCAGGGGAAAGGAATATAGGTAATAGGATAAACAATTCCTTATAGTTGACCGTGATAGTATAATGGTTCTATCTTTCCACACCAACAGAAAAAGAAAAGGGTTAATTAATATTTAACAGAATCAAACCTCATTTTTTTGTCAAAAAAGAACAAAATGTTGCGGAGACGGGATTTGAACCCGTGACCTCAAGGTTATGAGCCTTGCGAGCTACCAAGCTGCTCTACCCCGCGATCAAGAGAAGAACTGGGAACTAATGAACAAGCCTAATGAACAAGCAAGGATTGAATGCGCCCCTTTTCCATACCTGTACAAATAGAATAGCCAATTTGTCCAGAATGGTAAAGGGGCCCCTCTATGATCACAGATCATAGAAATCAATCAAAAAATAAAAGAAGGGATATTTTAATCCTTACCAACTTGATCTTGTTGCCCCCGGCAACAAACATGCATGAACCATTTCACGAAGTTTGTGCCCGGATAGTCCAAAGTCTCGATAGTTAGCTCTCGGCCTTCCGGTCGAAAAACAACGTCGATGAAGACGTGTAGGTGCACTATTACGCGGTGAGGACTGTAACTTTCCATGAATTTTCCATTTATCGCTCAACGACGGAACTTTGTTTATTTCTTTTTTTGAGGATCGACGAATCAAATGATATTTTTGTTCCAATTTTTGCCTTTTCTTCTCCCTATGAATCAAACTTTTCCTTGCCATAGCGGTTCAGTTCCTATTATTATCAATGATACAAGTCGGATCCTAGATGTAGCAATATAGCGGTAGAAATCTAAGAAAGCATACTCCTTCTCCGTCAAAAGAAATGATATTATCGCACGGATACAAGACAGAAAGAATTAACCAAATTTGCCCGATGTCGAGGCAATCAAGAAAGCCGCATAAGTGAATATATAACCTACAGAGAAGTGGGCTAATCCAACCAATCTTGCTTGCACAATGGAAAGAGCCACTGGTTTATCTCTCCATCGAATCAAATTAGCCAAGGGTGTGCGTTCGTGAGCCCATGCTAAAGTTTCAATCAATTCTTGCCAATACCCGCGCCAGGAAATTAGGAACATAAATCCAGTAGCCCAAACAAGATGTCCAAATAAGAACATCCACGCCCAGACTGATAAACTATTCATACCAAACGGGTTATACCCATTGATAAGTTGGGAAGAGTTTAACCATAGATAATCTCTTAACCAGCCCATCAAATAAGTGGAAGATTCATTAAACTGTGAAACGTTACCCTGCCATAACGTGATGTGTTTCCAATGCCAATAAAAAGTAACCCACCCAATGGTATTTAACATCCAGAAAAC